CTATTATTAGTGAGCAATAATGGAATAATTCCGTCATAGAGATAGGGGACATAATTCACATGGATATAGTAAGTCTCGCTTGGGCTGCTTTAATGGTAGTCTTTACATTTTCCCTTTCACTTGTAGTATGGGGAAGAAGTGGACTCTAGAGTTACTACTAATAAAGTTGAGGAATCAAACTGTATCAATTATTTTATAGATTGTTTTGAAACGCGTTTTGAACTTTTTCAAATAAAAATATCTTCATTTCCAAATTCCATTGGATTCTAGTAGAGTAATGTATGATATGACTAATACTCTTTCAATCAAAGAGATATTTCAATGATTCCCATGTTTGTATTTTGAAAGGAAAGGGATACAGATGATAGGAAATTCATTCCAACCTAATTCTTCTGAAATTTTCTAACGGGCTTTTACCAGAATTAGAATTATAGATGGATACTGAGGAAGACCCGACCCCTTTTTTATTTTTTGATTTGATTTTTTTCTTTCCCTCTTTACTGTTCAAAGAGGAAGTCGTTTTGGTAAATGTATACCCACTTTCTATGAGAAAGAAAACAATATAGACATAGCATAGTGGTTGGCTAACAAGATACTATGCATAATAAGATCTTGACTTGGGCGAGTCACATATTTATTGCGCACTTACCGCTTGTTTTATTAGATTTTTGAAATTTTTGATACTTTATCAACCCATTTCATATCATGGTTCAAGCGTTAAAATCGGCGAGGTTTACTATTTATTTTATTTCTTTTCGAAATCTGAAGAAGTGCCCATAGAACTCCTGTCAATGGCTCAATCAATTATTTCTTCGAAATGCTAAAAAAACAGATTACTACGTGTTTTTCTTAAGATATGCCCATAATGCTTTTTCTTGATTCTTTCGATAGATCCCGAAATTCATATTGGATGGAAATAATAAAAAATCTAGGAATTAGAACTCTAAGAGTAAGACGATTATTTCAGAGTGATCGGAACAAATAGATGTATCAAAGAAATCGAATTTGATGCTATGTCCATTCCATATATGAAATTTATATCTACATATATGAAGATAATATTGGAGATTGATCTATATTAAGCCTTTCTCTTTATTGTAAAGTACAACTTTACAACTTTATACACTACAATAACACTAATAGATAGTATGGTAGAAAGAAAGATTTCATCTATTTCTTTCTTACCATACTATCGGATCTCATAGAGCCGATTATAGTCCGCTCATTTCATTTAAGACGCGAAATTGGAATCCTTTTCGTTTTATTTCTTCAATCATTGATAAGAACTCAGAAATCAAGTTTCATTCAAAAAAATTAATCATTTTGACTAACTGTTTTTACGTAAATGATAAGTAGAAAAGCAGTAGGAACTAGAATGAACAGTGCAGTAGCAATAAATGCAACAATATTTACTTCCATAATCTCATCTTTTTTTTTACTTCACAATAACTCGGGATTTAATCCCATAGAGATAATAAATCTTTCGCCTGTAAATTCAATGAATGAATTACTTCTCGATGATCTTGAATCGGATCAATATCATGAATAACAATATCTGCGCTATCAAATGAATTCGTCATCGAGAATTGAATAGTATAACATAGGAAGATCTTTTATCCATACCGAATCCAAAATGGGATTCCTGAACCAATCAAAAATTCCTTGATTTATTATTATTTTTTCTTCTTTCTTTTCTATAACCTACCTTAGGTTTTCCTTGTACAATCATCTGATGAAGTATCATGTGACCACCCTTTCATTTCCATTAGTCACAAACCCAAACAAACAATAGAAGCGAAATGGAAAAAGAAAGGAGTTAAGTTCTAAGCTCTGTTTTTTTTTTTTTAATAATCTAATTTTCTTGGAAGACAAAGAAATGTGATAAAGATGAGTCCCGGTATAAAAGATCTAATATTCCATCAAATTTTCTATTTTTTTTAGGCTTTGTTCTTTCTTCGATGGGACCCCTAAAAAAATAGAAAAATAGGAAGGAAAAAAAAACAAGGATCTCCTCTTGGGAATGAAATTCTGCTCCCTGTCCTCCCTTTCACAGAAAAGGGAGAGATGAATTGATGTATTTATTGGATCCTTCGGGACTGACGGGGCTCGAACCCGCAGCTTCCGCCTTGACAGGGCGGTGCTCTAACCAATTGAACTACAATCCCAGGGAAATAAGGGATCTAGCATAAATTAAAATTCTTTTTTATTCCTCTGTATCAGGTATTTCTTAAGGACAAGGGGGTTATACCATCTCATGGTAGATTGGCGAATTCTTGGGCATTATTGGGCCGAGCTGGATTTGAACCAGCGTAGACATATTGCCAACGAATTTACAGTCCGTCCCCATTAACCGCTCGGGCATCGACCCAGGAAGAATCCATTTTAGGCTTATTGGTAATCCATAATCAACTTCCTTTCGTATTACCCTACCCCCAGGGGAAGTCGAATCCCCGCTGCCTCCTTGAAAGAGAGATGTCCTGAACCACTAGACGATGGGGGC